TTAAAAATAAGCTAAAATAAGCTTTTGGGTTCATACCCCAAATATAAAGGAAATCCCTTTTTTTTAAACAATAAAGTGCCTGATAAAAGGATTATTCTGATAGGATAAATTATGTAAATATTTACCTTTATTATATTTTATAGAATTAAACTATATCTTATAATTTCAAAAATTATCGTGCATCTTACACTAAAATATAATTAAACAATATGAAGTAAATTCACTAAGGTTTTCTATTTTAAATTTTATATTTTGTAAATTCTAATAAAATATTTTTTTTATTTATTTTATTTTTTAGAACTTTAATTTCTATTTCATCTAACTCATGATTAGGATGTTGAATTGGTTTAGAAATTAATCTATTAAGATTTATCCCCCTAATATCTAACCCCAATAATTTACTAAATTCAGAAGCATCCCTAAAATATTTTCTAACACAATCTATTGCATCAATTAACTTTCTATTTTCTATTTTATTAAGTATAATAATTATAAAAAATTTTATTATAAATGATATACTATCTATTCTAATTAATTCTTCTTTATTAATAAAAATAGGATCAGCCCCATTCCATTTTTGATTTCCCAATATTATAGAAGGATTGTCGTGATTAAATTGTTTCATTTTAATAACATGACAAAAAATTTCACCAATAATTCTTTTATCTTATTATATAAACATAAAATTTTTATTTTTAATTATAATTTTAAATGTTTTAATTGGTACTATTAGAAGATTTAATTTAATTTCTCTACGTAAATTAATAGCATTTTCTTCTATTAATAATTTAGGATGAATGTTAGCCGGATTATCTATCAGAGAAAATTTATGATTATTATATTTTTCTCTTTATTCATTTTTTATTTTTATTATATGTTTTTTATTTTATATTATTAATATTTTTTATCTTAATCAATTATTTAATTTAAATTTAAATTTTTTTATTAAATTTTCAATTTTAATTAATTTTTTATCTTTAGGGGGTTTACCCCCATTTTTAGGATTTTTTCCCAAATGAATAATTATTAACTATTTATTAACTAACAATTTATTCATTATTACATTTATTTTTACAATCTCTAGATTAATTATATTATTTATTTATATTCGAATTATTTATTCATCTTTTATATTTTATTCTATTAAATTAAAATGATTTAAAATTTTTATTAAAAATAATTTCATAATTTTCATTAATATTTTTAGATTCATTTCTTTATTAGGTATAATTATTAGAACTTTATTTTTTTTTTAAGGTTTTAAGTTAAAATAAACTAATAATCTTCAAAATTATTTATAAAGAATATTTCTTTAAGCCTTAGTAATTAAAATACACCTTAAAATTTGCAATTTTAAATCATAATTGAATATAAGACTTAATAAAAGAGAATATTCTCGTAAATAAATTTACAATTTATCGCTTATAACTCAGCCATTTTATTTAGCGAAAATGACTTTTTTCTACAAATCATAAAGATATTGGTACATTATATTTTATTTTTGGAATTTGAGCTGGAATAGTTGGTACTTCATTAAGTTTATTAATTCGAACTGAATTAGGAAACCCAGGATCTTTAATTGGAGATGACCAAATTTATAATACCATTGTCACTGCTCATGCTTTTATTATAATTTTTTTTATAGTTATGCCAATTATAATTGGAGGATTTGGTAATTGACTAGTACCACTAATATTAGGAGCCCCAGATATAGCTTTCCCCCGTATAAATAATATAAGATTTTGACTTCTTCCCCCATCATTAGTTTTATTAATTTCCAGCAGAATTGTAGAAAATGGAGCAGGAACTGGATGAACAGTGTACCCCCCACTCTCATCTAATATTGCTCATGGAGGATCTTCTGTAGACCTAGCAATTTTTTCTCTGCATTTAGCCGGAATTTCATCAATTCTAGGAGCAATTAATTTTATTACCACAATTATTAACATACGAGTTAATCACATATCTTTTGATCAAATACCCCTATTCGTTTGAGCTGTTGGTATTACAGCCCTTCTTTTACTATTATCTTTACCTGTTTTAGCTGGAGCTATTACTATATTACTTACTGATCGAAATATTAATACCTCATTCTTTGACCCAGCAGGTGGAGGAGATCCAATTTTATATCAACACTTATTTTGATTTTTCGGACATCCAGAAGTTTATATTTTAATTCTTCCAGGATTTGGAATAATTTCCCACATTATTTCCCAAGAAAGAGGAAAAAAAGAAACTTTTGGATGTTTAGGTATAATTTATGCTATAATAGCAATTGGATTGTTAGGATTTATTGTATGAGCTCATCATATATTTACAGTAGGAATAGATATTGATACTCGAGCTTATTTTACTTCAGCTACTATAATTATTGCAGTACCAACTGGAATTAAAATTTTTAGATGATTAGCTACTCTTCACGGAACACAAATTAATTATAGACCCTCTATATTATGAAGATTAGGATTTATTTTTTTATTTACAGTAGGAGGTTTAACTGGAGTTGTTTTAGCCAATTCTTCAATTGATATTACCCTTCACGATACTTATTATGTTGTTGCTCATTTTCACTATGTATTATCCATGGGAGCTGTATTTGCTATTTTAGGTGGATTTGTTCATTGATATCCCCTATTTACAGGTTTAACAATAAATAATTATTTATTAAAAATTCAATTTATTTCTATATTTATTGGGGTAAATTTAACATTTTTTCCTCAACATTTCTTAGGTTTAGCTGGTATACCTCGACGATATTCTGACTATCCTGACAGTTTCGTATCTTGAAATATTATTTCCTCTTTTGGATCATATATTTCTCTTATCTCAATAATATTAATTATTATCATTATTTGAGAATCAATAATTAATCAACGTATAATCTTATTCCCACTAAATATGCCATCATCTATTGAATGATATCAAAATCTACCCCCCGCAGAACACTCATATAATGAATTACCAATTTTAAGTAACTTCTAATATGGCAGATTATATGTAATGGATTTAAACCCCATTTATAAAGGTTTATCCTTTTTTTAGAAATGGCAACATGATCTAATCTTAATTATCAAAATAGAGCTTCTCCACTAATAGAACAAATTATTTTTTTCCATGATCACACCCTAGTTATTTTAATTATAATTACAATTTTAGTAGCATATCTAATATTAAATTTATTTTTTAATTCATATATTAATCGATTTTTATTAGAAGGTCAAATAATCGAATTAATTTGAACCATTCTCCCCGCAATTACATTGATTTTTATTGCTTTACCATCACTTCGTTTACTTTATCTCTTAGATGAACTTAATAATCCATTAATTACATTAAAATCAATTGGTCATCAATGATATTGAAGTTATGAATATTCTGACTTTAATAATGTAGAATTTGATTCTTATATAATTAATTCAAGTGAAAATATTAATAATTTTCGATTATTAGATGTAGATAATCGAGTTGTCTTACCCATAAATAATCAAATTCGAATTTTAATTACAGCTACTGATGTTATTCACTCATGAACTGTACCATCTTTAGGTGTAAAAGTTGATGCTAACCCAGGACGATTAAATCAAACTAGTTTTTTTATTAATCGCCCAGGAATTTTCTTTGGTCAATGTTCAGAAATTTGTGGGGCTAATCATAGCTTTATACCCATTGTAATTGAAAGAATCTCAATTAATAATTTTATTAATTGAATTAATAATTATTCATTAGATGACTGAAAGCAAGTAATGGTCTCTTAAACCACTTTATGATAATTTAGCAACTATCTCTAATGAAAAGAATTAGTTAAACTATAACATAAATATGTCAAATTTAAATTATTACCAAGTAATATTCTTTTATTCCTCAAATAATACCAATTAATTGAATTTTTTTTTTTATTTTTTTTATTTGTATTTTTTTAATTTTTATTTCACTAAATTTTTATGTTTTTAACTATAAATTAATAAAATTTAATAATAAAAAAATTAAAACCTTAAATAATCAAATTTGAAAATGATAAATAATTTATTTTCTATTTTTGACCCATCTACTAATATTTTTAATATTCCTTTAAATTGAACTAGAACTTTTATTGGATTAATATTTATTCCATATTCTTTTTGATTTATTCCAAATCGTCATTTCATATTATGAAATTTTATCTCAAATAAACTTCATAATGAATTTAAAACCCTATTAGGAAATAATAGATTTAACGGATCCACATTTATTTTTATTTCATTATTTTTTTTTGTTTTATTTAATAATTTTTTAGGATTATTTCCATATATTTTTACTAGTACTAGCCACTTAAATATTTCTTTATCTCTATCTCTAACTCTATGATTAAGATTTATAATTTATGGATGAATTAATAATACCCAACATATATTTATTCATATGATTCCCCAAGGAACACCAACAATTCTTATACCTTTTATAGTATTAATTGAAACAATTAGTAACATTATTCGACCAGGGACTTTAGCAGTTCGTCTTACAGCTAATATAATTGCTGGACATTTACTTTTAACACTTTTAAGAAGTACTGGAACTAATATATCAAATTATTTAATTATTATTTTAATTTTTACTCAAATTCTTTTATTAATTTTAGAATCTGCTGTAGCAGTAATTCAAGCATACGTAATTACTGTTTTAAGAACTCTTTATTCTAGAGAAGTTAATTAATGTCAATAAACCATAACCACCCATATCATTTAGTAGACTATAGTCCTTGACCCCTAACTGGAGCTATTGGTGTTATAACTTTAGTTACTGGACTAATTAAATGATTTCATAATTTTAATATAAATCTTCTTATATTAGGATATTTAATTGTATTACTAACTATATATCAATGATGACGAGATATTTGCCGAGAAGGAACTTTTCAAGGTAAACACACAATCTTAGTATCAAAAGGATTACGATGAGGAATAATTTTATTTATTATCTCAGAAATTTTTTTTTTTATTTCCTTTTTTTGAGCTTTTTTTCACAGAAGTTTATCTCCCAATATTGAAATTGGAGCTATATGACCTCCTGTAAGAATTATTCCATTCAATCCATTTCAAGTACCTCTTCTTAATACAATTATTTTAATTACCTCAGGAATTACAGTAACTTGAGCTCATCATGCCCTAATAGAAAATAATTTTACACAAACATCCCAAAGTTTATTTATTACTGTTATTTTAGGAATTTATTTTACTATCTTACAAGCCTATGAATATGTAGAAGCCCCATTTACTATTGCTGATAGAGTATATGGATCTACATTTTTTATAGCAACAGGATTTCATGGCCTTCATGTTATTATTGGAACAATTTTTCTTATAACATGTTTTTTTCGACACTTAAATAACCATTTTTCTAAAAACCATCATTTTGGGTTTGAAGCAGCAGCATGATATTGACACTTTGTAGACGTAGTTTGATTATTCCTTTATATCTCTATTTATTGATGAGGAAATTAATTATTTATATAATATATTTAGTATATTTGACTTCCAATCAAAAAGTTTAATCATATAATTAATATAAATAATTATTATCTTATTAATATTATCTTTTATAATAATTTTTATTTCAAATCTTTTTATAATAATCTCATTTATTATTTCAAAAAAATCACTTTTAGATCGAGAAAAATGTTCCCCATTTGAATGTGGATTTGATCCTAAATGCTTAGCCCGAATTCCCTTTTCACTACATTTTTTTCTAATTACCATAATTTTTCTAATTTTTGATGTTGAAATTGCATTAATTTTCCCTATAATTCCCACATTTAAAATAGTTAATTTTATTGTTTGATATAAAACTAGTTTTTTTTTTATTATTATATTATTAATTGGTCTTTATCATGAATGAAATCAAAACATATTAAATTGAATGAATTCGAAATATATTAAATTGAATTAATTAGGATTATAGTTTAAATAAAACATTTGATTTGCATTCAAAAAATATTGAAATTCAATTTATCTTAAATAAGAAGCAATTTTGCATTTAATTTCGACTTAAAAGAAAGAGTAATTTACTCCTTATTTATTAATTGAAACCAAATTAGAGGTATATCACTGTTAATGATAAAATTGAATAAAAATTCCAATTAGAAATATATTTAAATTAAGCTGCTAACTTAACTTATAGTGATTAAAATCATTAATATTTCTTATTTATATAGTTTAAAAAAAACTTTACATTTTCATTGTAAAAATAAAATATATTTTTATTATAAAAATATTTAAATATATTTTTTTATAAATATATTTAAAGATTCAAAAAATCACCCTAATATCTTCAATATTATACTCTAAATTTAAGCTATTTAAATTATAATATTAATATTAAAATAAAAATTATTATTCATAAAACAAATCTAAATAAAAAAATTTTAAAATTATTTAATTGATAAACATAAGAAACTAAAGAATAATATTTAATAATTTTATAAATTCCTTGTCTTTTATAAATTTCCCCTCAACCTATATCAATATTTTTTAATAAATTTTGTCCTAATCTTAATAATCTATAATTTATCATATAAGTTGATAAACCCGGTAAAAATCACATTAATGTTAAAAACATTCTTAAATTATAAGTTATTATAAACTTATTAACTGAATAAATATTCATTTTACTAATAATAAACCCCATAATTATTCCCCATAGTGTCACATAAATTACTATTATTTTTATATTAAATGGTAAATAAATTATATAAGGATAAGAAAAAATTATTCATCTTAAAAATCTACCAGAAATTAATCTCATTAATAATAATAAAAATATACTTTTTAATATAACATAATCCTCATCATATAAATTATAAATAGATAATAAATTAAAATCTCCCACTATTAAATATATTAATAAACGTAAAGTATAAAATATTGTTAAACCAGTAGAAATATAATATAAAAAATAAATAAATAAATTTAAATTTCTTATTCTCACTAATTCTAAAATTATATCCTTAGAATAAAACCCAGCTAAAAAGGGAATTCCACATAAAGCTAAATTAGAAATATTTATACATAAAGAAGTTAAAGGAATATAAAATCTAATACCCCCTATTATCCGAATATCTTGATTATCTGACATTATATGAATAATAACACCAGCACATATAAATAATAAAGCCTTAAATATAGCATGAGTTAATAAATGAAAAAAAGCCAAATCTGAATAACCCATTCTTAAAATTCTTATTATTAACCCTAATTGTCTTAAAGTAGAAAGAGCAATAATTTTTTTTAAATCAAACTCATAATTAGCACAAATACCAGCTATAAATATGGTTAACCCAGATATTAATAATAAAACCCTTAAAAAAAATATATCAACTAATAAACTATTAAAACGAATTAATAAATAAACCCCCGCAGTAACCAAAGTAGAAGAATGAACTAAAGCAGAAACAGGGGTAGGTGCTGCTATAGCAGCTGGTAATCAAGATCTAAAAGGAATTTGAGCTCTTTTAGTTATAGCAGCTAAAATAACTAATACCCCAACCACCTTTATAGAATAATCATAAGACATAAAATTTAAATAAAAAATATAATTTCATCTCCCATAATTCATTATTCAAGAAATTAATATTAAAATTATTACATCACCAATTCGATTTGATAAAGCTGTTAATATTCCAGCATTATAAGATTTTATATTTTGATAATAAATAATTAAACAATAAGAAACTAAACCTAATCCATCTCAACCTAAAAAAATTCTAATTATATTAGGACTAATAATTAATAAAATTATAGAAAAAACAAATAATAAAACTAAAATAATAAAACGATTTAAATTTAACTCCGAACTTATATATCTCTTTCTATAAAAAATTACTGAAGAAGAAATTAAAGAAACAAATATTATAAATAATAAAGATATCCAATCTAATAAAATAGATATTACAATATTTATAGAATTAAAAGAAATAATTTCTCACTCTAACATCATTATTGTATTATTTATAATAAAATAAACCATCAAAAAAAAATTAATTAATATAAAAAAAAATAAAAAAAAAAATCTAATAAAACATAAAGAATATTTATTAATGACCTAAAATGATTTTTTCATATTTTTGACACCACAAATCAATATTTTATTTAAATTATTTAAGTAAAATCAAATTATTCTATAATCAATTTTTAAAACTAAAATATTTAATGGTAATCAATGCAATATTAATATTAAATATTCTCGAGAAACTCCACTATAAAATCTATATATACCTAAATTATATTTTCCATGTTGAGTATAAGAATATAAATATAATCTATACCCAGCTCTAAAAAAAGAAACCCCCATTAATATAATTATTCTTAATCAGGATCATCTAATTAATCTATTAATTAAACTAATTTCACCTATTAAATTTAAAGAGGGGGGAGCGGCTATATTAGAAGATATAAATAAAAACCACCACATTCTTATAGAAGGTATGAAATTCATTATTCCCCTATTTAAAAATAATCTTCGTCTCCCTACTCGTTCATAACTAATATTTGATAAACAAAATATTCCAGATGAACATAACCCATGTCCAATTATTAAAATATAAGCTCCCATAAATCCTCAATAATTTATTGTTATAATACCGCCAATCACAATTCTTATATGAGCAACAGAAGAATAAGCAATTAAAGATTTTATATCTACCTGACAAAAACATTTTAAACTAATATATAAACCCCCAACTAATCTAATAATTACCCACACAATTCCAATTTTTAAATTAATTTTCTGTATTATAACTAAAACCCGTAATAACCCATAACCCCCTAATTTTAACATAATAGCGGCTAAAATTATAGATCCAGATACAGGGGCTTCAACATGAGCTTTGGGCAATCATAAGTGAGTAAAGTATATTGGTATTTTCACTAAAAAAGCCATCACTATTCTAATATATAATAATAATATATTAAAATCATAAAATTTTATAAAATATATTATTATTCTATTCAATTTTCCATAAATAAAAAAAATACCCATTAATAATGGTAAAGAAACAAATAGAGTATAAAATAAAAGATATATACCAGCCTGAATTCGCTCTGGTTGATAACCCCAACCAATAATTAATATTAACGTGGGAATTAATCTCCCCTCAAAAAATAAATAAAATATAAATAAATTTATTACTCTAAAAGTTAAATATAATATAACCAATAATAAAATAATATTTAATAAAAAAAAATTATCATAAAATTTTTTTTTAAATAAATTTTCTCTTGCTATAATTATTAAACTTCTAATTCAAATTCTTAATAAAATTAAACCATAAGAAATTAAATCACAACTTATTATATATCTAACATTAGAAAAATTTATAATATTTAAAGTTAAATTTATAAATATTAATATTATTATTATTATTATTAATTGAACCATTCAAAATATATTTTTTTTAAAACACAAAGGAATTATAAATAAACTTATCAATAAAAATTTTATCATAATTAAATTAAATTATAACTTTGAAAATAGTCATTCCCATAAGTTCGAATTATTGAAACCAAAATAGAAAGTCCTAAAGCCCCCTCACAAACAGAAAAAACTAAAAAAACCATTAATATATACATATTGTAATTTAATATTATTAAATATATTATAAGAAAAAAAAAAATTCTTAAAACTATAAACTCTAATCTTAATAATACAATTAATAAATGCTTATGTTTAGAAACAAAAATTATATTACCAAATAAAAATATTACAAAAATAACTAACCATATATTTATTATCATTTGTAATTTAAATGTTTTTATAGTTTAAAAAAAACATTGGTCTTGTAAATCAAAAATAAGAAATTTCTTTAAAAACTTCAAAGAAAAAGAATATCTTTATCAATAATCTCCAAAATTATTATTTTTTTTAAACTATTCTTTGAAATCATTAAAATATTTTTATCTCTATCCTTAATTTTTACATCAATTTTTATATTTTTTTTAAACCACCCATTTTCTATAGGATTAATAATCTTAATTCAAACCTTATTTATATGTCTTTTATCAAGAATATTAATTAATACTTATTGATTTTCATATATTTTATTTTTAATTTTTTTAGGTGGATTATTAGTACTATTTATTTATGTATCAAGAATTGCCTCTAATGAATTATTTAAAATTTCCCCCTTTAATAAAAGATTTATTTTTTATTTATCAATATTAATATTATTTAGTTTATTTTTTAAAAATAATTTATTTTGAATAAACTTTTCATTTAATGATGAAATAATTAATTTTTTTAATTTATTCTTATTTTCAAATAATGAATTTAATTTTAATTTATCTAAATTATATAATGAACAAACTTATTTACTAACTTTAATAATAATTATTTATTTATTTATTGCTCTTGTTGCTGTTGTAAAAATTACTAATATTTTTTTTGGTCCACTACGATCTAATTTTTAAATAAACCAATGATAAATCTTTTTAAACCTATTCGAAAAACTCACCCAATTATTAAAATTATCAATAATTCACTTGTTGATTTACCCTCTCCATCAAATATTTCATCATGATGAAATTTTGGATCTTTATTGGCTTTATGTCTAATCATTCAAATTATCACAGGATTATTTTTAACTATATATTATACAGCTAATATTGAAATAGCTTTTTATAGAGTTAATTATATTTGTCGAAATGTAAACTATGGATGATTAATTCGAACCCTCCACGCTAATGGGGCATCTTTTTTTTTTATTTGTATTTACTTTCACATCGGGCGGGGAATTTATTATGAATCTTTTAATTTAAAATACACCTGAATAGTAGGAGTTATTATTTTATTTTTATTAATAGCAACAGCATTTATAGGATATGTTTTACCTTGGGGGCAAATATCATTTTGAGGGGCAACAGTAATTACTAATTTACTCTCAGCAATCCCATATTTAGGAACAATATTAGTTAATTGAATTTGAGGAGGGTTTGCAGTTGATAATGCTACTTTAACTCGATTTTATACCTTTCACTTTTTATTTCCATTTATTATTTTAATATTAACTATAATTCACTTATTATTTTTACACCAAACAGGATCTAACAATCCCCTAGGAATTAATAGAAATTTAGATAAAATCCCATTTCACCCATTTTTCACATTTAAAGATTTAATTGGATTTATTATTTTAATTTTATTATTAGTATTATTATCTTTAATTAATCCATATTTATTGGGGGATCCTGATAATTTTATTCCCGCTAATCCTTTAGTTACCCCAATTCATATTCAACCTGAATGATATTTCTTATTTGCTTATGCTATTTTACGATCTATTCCAAATAAATTAGGAGGAGTAATTGCTTTAGTAATATCAATTTTAATTTTAATTATTTTACCATTTACTTTCAATAAAAAAATTCAAGGCATTCAATTTTATCCCATTAATCAATTTTTATTTTGATCCTTAATTACAATCATTATTTTATTAACTTGAATTGGAGCTCGTTCAGTAGAAGCCCCCTATATTATTACAGGACAAATTCTCACTATTCTTTATTTTTCTTATTTTATCATTAACCCATTATTAAATAAAATATGAGATAATTTAATTTTTAACTAATTAATGAGCTTGTTTTAAGCATTTGTTTTGAAAACTTAAGAAAGAATAAATATTCTATTAATTTATACTAAAATTATTTAATAACTTAAAAATATTTTTAAACCAACATAAAATAATAAAAAATTTAAAGAAATGGGTAAGTAACCCCTTCAACATAAATACATTAATTTATCATATCGATATCGAGGTAAAGTTCCCCGAACCCAAATAAAAAAAAAAGATAAAAAAACTAACTTTAAATAAAACATCAATGTTAAATCATATCCTCCCATATATATAATTACAAATAACAATCTTATAAATAAAATTCTAGAATATTCAGCCAAAAAAATTAACGCAAATCCACCTCTTCTATATTCAATATTAAACCCAGAAACTAACTCTCTTTCTCCTTCTGCAAAATCAAAAGGAGTTCGATTAGTTTCAGCTATTAATGAAGATAAAAAACACAATCTTAAAGGTATTATTATAAAAATAAATCAAACTATAATTTGATAATTAAAAAATTTTATTAAATTAAAATCCATAATCATAATAATTCTAGATATTATAATTAATGACATTCTTACTTCATAAGAAATTGTTTGAGCAACAGCACGTAAACCCCCCAATAAAGAATAATTTGAATTTGAAGATCAACCAGCAATTATTAGTGTATAAACCCCAATTCTAGTACAACATAAAAAAAATAAAATACCTAAATTAAACATAATTATATTAAATATATAAGGAATTAATATTCACACTATTAAAGATAAAATAAAACTTATAATAGGAGAAAAATAATATACTAAATAATTAGAATAATTTAAATAAACTTGTTCCTTAGAAAATAATTTAATAGCATCACAAAAAGGTTGTAATAATCCTAAATAACCTATTTTATTAGGACCCTTTCGAATTTGAATATAACCCAAAACTTTACGCTCTAATAAAGTTAAAAAAGCAACCCCAATTAAAACACCAATAATTAAAACCAACATTCCAACTAAAATATTTAATAAATCTAATCACATCATATACTATCTATATATTATAAATATATATAATATGACTTCTAAAATCATTACAATTCTCTGCCAAAATAGTTATAATAAAATTAATAATATTCTTCAAATTAAAATTATTTTAAATATTTGATCCTTTCGTACTAAAATATTTTATGTTATTAAAGATAGAAACCAACCTGGCTTACACCGGTTTGAACTCAGATCATGTAAGATTTTAATGATCGAACAGATCAAAATTTTAAACTTTTGCATTTAAATTTTATCTTAATCCAACATCGAGGTCGCAAACTTTTTTTCTTATTTGTACTAAAAAAAAATATTACGCTGTTATCCCTAAGGTAATTTTTTCTTTTAATCACTAATAATGGATCATTTATTCACTTATTTATGTAAATTAATAAAAAAGTTTATTAAATTTTTTTGTCACCCCAACATAATAATTAATTTATTAAATTTTTTTAATTATATAATTAAAATTAAACAAATTAACCATAAAACTCTATAGGGTCTTCTCGTCTTTTAATTATATTTTAGCTTTTTAACCAAAAAATTAATTTCTAAATTTCTAAATTAGAGACAGTTTATATTTCATCAAATCTTTCATACAAGTCTTCAATTAAAAGACTAATGATTATGCTACCTTTGTACAGTCAATATACTGCAGCCCTTTAATATAATTATCAGTGGGCAGATTAGACTTTAAATTATTATCAAAAAGACATGTTTTTGATAAACAAGTGAATATAAAAATTTGCCGAATTCCTTTAACTTATCTTATATATAAATTTTATTTTATATTATTTATTTATTATACATATAAATTTTATCATTATTTCTAATTTTATTTTATTAAAAATTATTTTTTTATAAAAATTTAAATTTTTATTAAATTTTATTTTTATTAAAATTTTTTATAATAAACTATAATTTTTAAACAATATAAATTTTAAAAATTTTAATTTTAACTATCAATTAATTATAAAACTTTAATTTAAAGCTTATCCCCTAAAATATTAAATTTTAAATTTTTATAATTAATTAAAGAATTATAAAATTATTTAAATTTAAAATTAAATTTTTTTCTAAAAAAACTAGATATATTTAAAAACGATTAACATTTCATTTCTAATTAATTATTTAAAATAATTATTCAACATTAACTTTTTTAATTAATTAACTCTTTTAAATTCGAGATTTATTTAAATAAATTATGATTATTTAATAAACTCTGATACACAAGATACAATAAATAAAATTTACTTTTTAATTAATTAATTTTCATTTTATTTATAATTTCCTTTACAGTAATAATTAACTATAAAACTATTTATTTTTTCTATTAAAAATACTTAAACCCCCATTTCTTTTTAATATTAAAATTTTTTTTATTAATTATATTATTATTAATTTAACCCCTCAAATTAATTAATTTTTAATTTCTTTTCAATGTAAATGAAATACTTTAACAAGCTCTAATTTGATCTTTCTAGAAACACTTTCCAGTACCTCTACTTTGTTACGACTTATTCCAATTTTTAAATGAAAGTGACGGGCAATATGTACATATTTCAATTTTTAATCATTTTAATAAACTAATTAAAATTACATTTAAATCCACCTTCAAATTCATCTTACAACATAATTATTCATTTAAATAAATTTATTGTAATCCATCATATTCTTAATTATTTTCTGCATCTTGATCTGAATTAATTTCTTTTTTAAAATTTTAAATATTATTTTTACTAAAAAATATTTTTTTAACAATGATATACAAAATTATAAATTAAGTAAATTTATTCGTGGATTATCAATTATTAGACAGATTCCTCTAAATGAACTAAAATACCGCCATATTATTTAAGTTTCAATAAATTATTATTTACTATTTTAGTATTATAAATTAAATTTTTAATAATAGGGTATCTAATCCTAGTTTATATTAAAATTTATTAAATCATAATTTTAATATAAAATTTAATTAAATTAAAATTTCACTTAATAATTTAATATTTATTTTAATTTTATTATTATTTATTATAAACTGAAATAATTTAATTTAATATTTGTTTAACCGCAACTGCTGGCACAAAATTAGTTATTAATTTTTATATTACTAAATCTTAATTTCTTAAATTTTTAATATTAATTACTATTAAATAATTAATTAATTATTATTAAAATAATTAAAATTATATACTAAAATTTATATGTAAAATAAATTCATAATAAAATTACAAAAACATAATTATTTTATTATATGTATAATTTTTGTCTATAGATTTTTTTTTTTTTTTTTTTATATTATATATTTAATATAAATTAATAAATTTTTATTATTTCTCTTATTTTTTTTTTCATAATATTAATATTAAAAATTAATATCATGATAATCCGAATACAGATCATTTAAATAAAGAATAATTATTAAATTTAATAATTAATTAAATTATTTTAATTAATATATATATATATAAATATAATTATAAATTTATTATATATATATATATATTAATTAATTAAATAATTTATATGCATTAATTAATTTTATTGAACCGTATCTAATAAATTTCATAATAAATATTATTTA